GACATTATAGCTATCCTTGGGTTGGACGAATTATCCGAAGAGGATCGTTTAACCGTAGCAAGAGCACGAAAAATTGAGCGTTTCTTATCACAACCCTTCTTCGTAGCAGAAGTATTTACTGGTTCTCCAGGGAAATATGTTGGTCTTGCAGAAACAATTAGGGGGTTTCAACTGATCCTTTCCGGAGAATTAGATGGTCTTCCCGAGCAGGCCTTTTATTTGGTAGGTAACATCGATGAAGCTACTGCGAAGGCTATGAACTTAGAAGAGGAGAGCAAATTGAAGAAATGACCTTAAATCTTTGTGTACTGACTCCTAATCGAATTATTTGGGATTCAGAAGTGAAAGAAATCATTTTATCTACTAATAGTGGCCAAATTGGCGTATTACCAAACCACGCCCCTATTGCCACAGCTGTAGATATAGGTATTTTGAGAATACGCCTCAACGACCAATGGGTAACGATGGCTGTGATGGGCGGTTTCGCTAGAATAGGCAATAATGAGATCACCATTTTAGTAAATGATGCAGAGAAGGGTAGTGACATTGATCCACAAGAAGCTCAGCGAACTCTTGAAATAGCTGAAGCTAACTTGAGTAGAGCTGAAGGCAAGAGACAAGCAATTGAGGCGAATCTAGCTCTTAGACGAGCTAGGACACGAGTAGAGGCTATCAATGTTATTTCGTACTAGTCGATGCATCAGAATAATCAAAAGAAGTTCTGTTTATACACCCTATTTGGATTCCGCCAATTGGATACACTCAAGTGTAATCTGATGTAACGAACAAAAAAAAAAATACAAATATGAGTATGAGTATGAGTAGTGGGAGGATAATAGGGAAAGGGTACAAAATCCATAAAAAAAGAAAAGAAGGTGGGTAGAAAAACTTATTAGATACCAGAGTCAATGGTATCTAATAAGTTCTACCTACTATTGGATTTGAACCAATGACTCCCGCCGTATGAAAGCAATACTCTAACCACTGGGTTAAGTAGGTCATTTATCATCACAAAGAGAAAGAAAAAATGGGACCAATCACATCGGAGATTATAGACAGAATATGACTTCTCAGCAATACCAATCCTTGGCAGGAAACGGATCAGAGAGCTATCATGTGGGATTATGGAATATCCATCTTGACAAGAAATTATCTAGATGTTAATATGTCTATGACAAGGGCTATAGCTCAGTTAGGTAGAGCACCTCGTTTACACGCGCGCCAATGCTTTTTCAGAGGAGCCCATCATGCAATCAACAGAATTGATCTTATTGAGAAATCGATGTCTTACTCCATGGATTCGAGGAACAAGAGAACAATAGCATGACAAAAATTTGGTTCGGTCCGATTCAGGTGCCAATTCAGGTACCAAATAGAACCCATCATTGGTTTGATCATTGATAAGGTGAATACCCAGTCTATTCAATGCTAGGCATAATGAGTATAAGGACCTCAAAATAACCTCTTTTCGTCCTATGAACTTTAAGGTGTATGAAGTATCATATTTGACTCTTGGGACGGATCGATAGAGACTCCATTTAACTTAGGTTGATCTAGGCCGGAGGCAGACCTACGTCAGGGTAACCCTTCTTTGAAACACTTTGGTATTGCTCCTGGATCAGAATACAAATAATGAATCCGAGCGCATGGAGCCATCTCGTTATCTTCCTGTCAAGAAACAAATATGGTGGACTAGCCGATCTTTCTATCAGTTAATGAAGGAGCCCAATGCAAAAAAAAAAAAAACGCATGTTGGGTCTTTGAAACAGTTCGAATCATTTCGATAATAATCAGTTTGATCTGTTTTACCGAGAAGGTCTACGGTTCGAGTCCGTATAGCCCTATACATTTTTGTATTCATTTCCTAATTAGTGCGCGTGGCCGGCCGGTTGATTGTTCCATAGAAATGGAATCATTCCCACAGGATCACGGAGATCCCTCGGGGCATGAAAAAAGAATTTATTCCAATGGATCCAACCGGATCGGTTCAAATCTTGGATAAAAAAATCCATTCTTCTTCATTAATCTTCGTGTGTGAATGACATACGACTTTTTTCTTTATTGTTCATGATCCAGGATTTAGTGATACACCTTTGCTTTGGTATACCAAAGTCAATTTATGAAGTCAAAATCATAACATGGGCTGGCTCAAGAAAAACTCCAACCTAACCCAACCAAATCAAATCGAATAGTAAGTCACATGATCTAGGGCCTATTCTTGTTCTTGTATTTGTAGAAAAACCAGAGTTTCAAAAATGAAGCTCTTTGGTAAGTTTCATTGTACAATAGGCTTTTCTTCGTATAACCGGCTTAGCAAAGCAAGTAGTCATTTTTCTGTTTCTGTACAATACTTATTTTTTTTTTTTTCTATTCCAATCTACCCCAATCCAGTTGTTCATCATTCCAATTCTACTTCTACCAATGCAGACTTTATGTAATAGGGGCCCATTTGAACTTGGATGAGTTAGGAATCCCCCGACGTATCGCCTTTTGGCAGAAC